CCCATCGATATACACAAATTATCTTGTCATTTCTTCTTTTTGGTCTCATATATCATATAACAAACATATAATATAGTAAAAGACTTATATTAAAGTATGAAATAAATATGAAACCTCCCATAAAAAATTAAAATTTTTTAGGAATTTCGGGCGGAAATGCGCGTATTTTTTTCTTTTAAGAAATATCTATTTTTTACATTTCAATTTGAATTAGGGACTCCGCGTACCAATACAAGTGGTCAGTCATTAACTACATATACACATCTGGTCATATATGTATTACCATTATGTAATACAAATTATATTAACTAATAAAGAAAGAGGAGTTTAAAAAATGCGAGATCTAAAAACATATCTCTCCGTGGCACCGGTAGTAAGTACTCTATGGTTCGGGTCTTTAGCAGGTTTATTGATAGAGATCAATCGTTTTTTTCCGGATGCGTTGATATTCCCCTTTTTTTCATTCTAGTTATTGATATGGGAAGGGGGGGAGAAGATTAGAGATACAATAAATATCTGTAACTAATCCCTTCCCTTCTTTTTTTTTTTCTAACTTATTAAAAAAAACAAAGAAAAAGAGGCTTCGCCCTCAGTGAAACTATGAACTAAGGCCCAGGCTCAAATTAATAATAGAGTGGAAATAAAAATGTGATGGTTGGGGCAACAATATCATACAAGATACTTAACTGAAAATGAAATACTGTACCACAATTTTTAATTCTAAATATAGTTAGAAATCATTATATTACTTATTATTACTTTATTGATTGCAACGAAATCTTTCTTTCATAATTTGATTTCGAGTTACCTGCTTCTTTTTTTTTTTTTTTTGGTCCTTTCTTCTTCCTTGCTTTGGATCGGAAAATTAAAGAATTGAGTGAATCAAAAACCAAAGGAGGTTCATGGCCAAGGGTAAAGATGTCCGAGTAACGGTTATTTTGGAATGTACCAGTTGTGTTCGAAATCGTGTTAATAAGGAATCAATGGGCATTTCCAGATATATTACTCAAAAGAATCGACACAATACTCCCAGTCGATTGGAATTGAGAAAATTTTGTCCCTGTTGTTACAAACATACGATTCACGGGGAAATAAAGAAATAGATTGAACCGACCGCTCGTGTGTCAGTCTTCCAAGAAAGATGAAAAATTACATATTATACATAACAATATATATTTATTTAAATATAAACAAACCAAATCCTATTTCGATCGGATCAAACATGATGTAGATGTCGAATTAAGAAATAGGATTGGGATTTTCAGGATAAGGAATAAACAAACCATGGATAAATCCAAGCGAATCTTTCTTAAATCCAAGCGATCTTTTCGTAGGCGTTTGCCTCCGATCCAATCGGGGGATCGAATTGATTATAGAAATATGAGTTTAATTAGTCGATTTATTAGCGAACAAGGAAAAATATTATCTAGACGGGTGAATAGATTGACCTTAAAACAACAACGATTAATTACTATTGCTATAAAACAAGCTCGTATTTTATCTCTGTTACCTTTTCTTAATAATGAGAAACAATTTGAAAGAACCGAGTCAACCGCTAGAACTGCCGGTCTTAGAACCAGAAAAAAATAGACCGACTTTTCAATTGAATCAAAATAAAATTCTAATCCAAACTCAAATGTGGATTGACGTTTTTTTTTTTTTTGTTCGAAAAAAAGGAAAATCGAGATGTCGTGTCGTAAGAAAAAAAAATTGGATAAGAAGAATAAATATTTTTTATTGAACGTCTTTCTTCATTTTGATGACTTTATCATATTTTATCATACTAATTTCTACTCTACCTTCCCAGAGTTCATTCTCCAGGGAACTCCATTTAAACGACTCCAACGGATTTTATTTATTTTATGATATCATTGGAAATCATATAAAGACAACTCTTATTTAATATAGCTATTTGTGCAAGTATTTTACGATTAAGAAGCAACTGTCTCTTGTACAGATTGTGTATTAATTTACTATAACTTAAGTATACTTTATTTTCGCGAATTACTGCATTTATCCGAGTGATCCACAAACGACGAAAATCTCTCTTTTGTCTACCTCTATCCCGATGAGCCGAAACCAAAGCTCTTATTTTCTGTTGAGTAATAGTACGCGTAAGTCTTGAATGAGCCCCTCGAAAGGTTGATGCAAATAAACGAATTTTTGTTCTACGTCTTCGAGCTATATACCCTCGTTTAATTCTGGTCATTGAATAAATGAAACTTTGATGAATAACTAATAGATTTCCTTTCTTTCAGTTATTCCCTTCCCGTGTCCTAGTCTATTAATAACAAAACGGATTTTTCCAATGTATAAAATAAAAATTCCAATGGCTTTTGCTACTATAACCTTCCCTACCACGATTTTTTCTTTTTTTTTTCTAGGCATTTCACCTAGAAAAAAAAATTGTATTGATACTAGGTATCAAAAACAAACACATAGTAAATAAAAAAGTATTAAATATAAATGGATATAGTGGGTTCCATCGTTTCTATGGTTACTTATTAAACGGTGAGGTCCTCTCTATACACCGGAGCCCTTCTTTCTTTAATCTTTAATTTAATCAATGTTATTGTTAACTTGTATAGTTCACACTCTTTGGCTCTACCCATAATTATCCAGTACTAGGTCTTTCACAACGAGATCTACTTAATACAGTAACGGTATTTAATTATGAAGATTAGCTGAGTAGCTGACCCTGTTAGTCCGTTCTTGCAAGAGTAAGGCATAATTTTTCTGCTTTTTAAAATAGGATTTCCCCTGCTTAATGGATACCATTTGCTATCAATGGAGAATTCTTTCTCATCTTAAATTTTAAATTGAGTTGATTGGATTTGCACCAATGGAAACCATAGATTTGATACTACAAGAAAAGAATAGATCTTTTTTATTTTTAGATATTGAATGGAGTTCTTCCATTCTGTCCTATTCGCTGGTACTGATCGTTGATACTGGATCAATTGTTTTCTTTCTTTTGTCCTAGCCCATGATCTGAACGAGTCGCACATACACCCTAGTACATGTTCCTCGTCGCTGAGGACATCCCCCAAGAGCGGGGGATTTCGTGACATTTCTGATTGGCTGTCTTGTGTTTCTAATAAGTTGTTTAATAGTTGGCATGTTGAATCATATACATAATGGGCTGGTTTAGATCGACCTTAACCGGATAATTATGAATTCTTTTATTTCTATATTAATAGATTAATGAATAGAATATTAAATCCGGTACGAAGATAAAATCTCAAATCACGAATTCGTGTGAAATACTTTTTTTTTTTTATTCAGTCGCTACAAGATCAACAATTCCATGAGCTTGGGCTTCTGTTGCTGACATAAAAACATCTCTTTCCATGTCTTCAGATACAACCCATAAAGGTTTGCCTGTCCTTTGTACATAAACCCTTGTGATGGTTTCGCGCAGCTTCAGTAGTTCTTCCGCTTCCAAGATAAATTCTCCCGTCTGTGCCTCATAAAAAGAACTAGCAGGTTGGTGGATCATTACCCTAGCGTGAGGGAATGCTAGACGTTTGGTAATTTCTCCTCCGACGAGAATAAAAGATCCCATTGAAGCGGCTAATCCCATGCATATTGTCTGTATATCTGGTCGCACAAATTGCATAGTATCATAAATAGCGACTCCGGGTATTACCCACCCACCAGGAGAGTTTATAAACAAATACAGATCTTTGGTATCATCCTCTATACTGAGATATACCATAAGACCAATAAGTTGATTCGAGATCTCGCTATCAACCCCTTGGCCTAAAAAAAGTAATCTTTCTCGATAAAGTCGGTTGATTGGGATAAAGTTGTATCCCTTAGAAACCGTACATGCACCTTTTGATGCATACGGTTCAACAAAAATCAGGAAAAAAAAAGAATCAATGTGTAGATGTAGATTCTAGCGCTTTCTGTTTTTTCATACCAGGCTTTAACTTATAAAAAGGGGCTTTTCTTTCATTGTTCAAGAAAGATGGGTTTTGGCCTGTTTTGTTTATCTATAAAAAAAATTACTAAACTTATCTAACTAACTTCTCATTGATGTATTGTTTCATCGAGATACAATCTAAATCGCGATGTAATTTTCTTGTTCCTTGAATGGGCTTCTTCAATTTTTTTAGGTTTATGCTCTACTCCGCGTAAAGATCCGCCCGATTTGGATTTGCACATATAGGACAAATGCTCCAATACCACGTCCTTTTGCTACAACTTGTTTTTTTTTCTAAACGGAGCCTGGATACTTCATTTTATTGGTCTAACCAAGCCAACCATAAATTATTCTAATTGATAATATTAATCTGTATACCCTCCCGAAAAAATGGATCTAATTGCACTTCACGCTCCAAATTTTTGATAATAAAATAAATCTTTCTTGGGTGAAGGGGAGGATATCTCGATCGGGGAAGAGAACGGGGAAATACCATATGACCCAATATATCTGACAAGTCGCACTATACGTCAATCCACAATGCATCTTCCTCTCCAGGACTTCGAAAAGGTACTCTTGGAACACCAATAGGCATAAAATAAAAGAAAAATTAAGTACTATATCTCACTTTGATGTGAAAGCGTAACAATGGGTTTGTTGTCCTAATAATATTGGCCTTTACCATATTTTATTATCATATTTTATCCATAGATTGACTAAGTTCATAAAAAAGAAGGCAAAATGAATAAAGGAAAATTATTACAAATAAGTGCTTTGAATGATGAACAAATATATATATGCATTCATTCATATAAAATAATATCAACTCCCTTACCATTGCGTATTGGTACTTATCGGGTGTAGAATAGATCTGCTTCTTTTTGTTCCTGCGAACAAAATAGTTTCATTATTACTAAAAGTAATTATTACGAAAAGAATCAAACAAATATTAATCCTTTATCCAAGATAATCCACTAAAAAGAGGGTCCACAGCATATTTTTTTATAATGCAATAAAGTTACATTGTGTTTATTTTTCGTTGATAAAGGGGTATTTCCATGGGTTTGCCTTGGTATCGTGTTCATACCGTCGTATTGAATGATCCCGGTCGTTTGATTTCTGTCCATATAATGCATACAGCTCTGGTTGCTGGTTGGGCCGGTTCGATGGCTCTATACGAATTAGCAGTTTTTGATCCTTCTGATCCTGTTCTTGATCCGATGTGGAGACAGGGTATGTTCGTTATACCCTTCATGACTCGTTTAGGAATAACCAATTCATGGGGCGGTTGGAGTATCACAGGGGGTACTGTAACGAATCCGGGTATTTGGAGTTATGAAGGTGTGGCCGGGGCACATATTGTGTTTTCTGGCTTGTGCTTTTTGGCAGCTATCTGGCATTGGGTGTATTGGGATCTAGAAATATTTACTGATGAACGTACAGGAAAACCCTCTTTGGATTTGCCTAAGATCTTTGGAATTCATTTATTTCTATCAGGAGTGGCTTGTTTTGGGTTTGGTTCATTTCATGTAACAGGATTGTATGGTCCTGGAATATGGGTGTCCGATCCTTATGGACTAACCGGAAGGGTACAATCCGTAAATCCAGCGTGGGGTGTGGAGGGTTTTGATCCTTTTGTTCCGGGAGGAATCGCCTCTCATCATATTGCAGCAGGGACCTTGGGCATATTGGCGGGTCTATTCCATCTTAGTGTCCGTCCACCTCAACGCCTATACAAAGGATTACGTATGGGAAATATTGAAACCGTCCTTTCCAGTAGTATTGCTGCTGTCTTTTTTGCAGCTTTTGTAGTTGCTGGAACTATGTGGTATGGTTCAGCAACCACCCCGATTGAATTATTTGGTCCCACTCGTTATCAATGGGATCAAGGATACTTCCAACAAGAAATATATCGACGAATTGGTGCTGGATTAGCTGAAAATCAAAGTTTATCTGAAGCTTGGTCTAAAATTCCTGAAAAACTGGCTTTTTATGATTACATCGGCAATAATCCGGCAAAAGGGGGGTTATTCAGAGCGGGCTCAATGGATAACGGGGATGGAATAGCTGTTGGGTGGTTAGGACATCCTATCTTTAGAGATAAAGAGGGGCGCGAACTTTTTGTACGTCGTATGCCTACTTTTTTTGAAACATTTCCGGTTGTTTTGGTAGACGGAGACGGAATTGTTAGAGCCGATGTTCCTTTTAGAAGGGCAGAATCAAAATATAGTGTCGAACAAGTAGGTGTAACTGTCGAGTTCTATGGCGGTGAACTCAACGGAGTCAGTTATAGTGATCCCGCTACTGTGAAAAAATATGCTAGACGTGCTCAATTGGGTGAAATTTTTGAATTAGATCGTGCTACTTTGAAATCCGATGGTGTTTTTCGTAGCAGTCCAAGGGGTTGGTTTACTTTTGGGCATGCTTCGTTTGCTTTGCTCTTCTTCTTCGGACACATTTGGCATGGTGCTAGAACCTTGTTTAGAGATGTTTTTGCTGGTATTGATCCAGATTTAGATGCTCAAGTGGAATTTGGAGCATTCCAAAAACTTGGAGATCCAACTACAAGAAGACAGGTAGTCTGATACAATATCCCTTTGTTACTAGTTACTTTTCGTTGTTATTTTCTTTTTTTGATTTGATATAGGGTACCGGATAAATCTTGATTTGAATCACTGCCTTATCTTTGACTTTTGTTCTTTATTTATCCGGGAGACGATCCCAAATAAACAGGTATGGAAGCTATAATTGTAAACCACGATCGAATCTATGGAAGCATTGGTTTATACATTCCTTTTAGTCTCAACTCTAGGAATAATTTTTTTCGCTATCTTTTTTCGAGAACCGCCTAAAGTTCCAACTAAAAAGGTGAAATGATTTTTCATTATCTCAATTGAAAGTAATGATCCTCCCAATATTGGGAGGATCATTACTTCAACTAGTCCCCGTGTTCCTCGAATGGATCTCTTAGTTGTTGAGAGGGTTGCCCAAAAGCAGTATATAAGGCGTACCCAGTAAAACTTACAAGTAAACCAGATAAAAAGATGGCAACTAGGGTTGCTGTTTCCATTATTATATAGTTTTAAGACATTATATAGTTTTAAGACCACAATGGATCTATGATAAGATCATTTATTTACAACGGAATGGTATACAAAGTCAACAGACCTTACTGAATATAAAATATTATGGCTACACAAACCATTGAGGGTAATTCTAGATCTGGCCGTCCAAAACGAACTAATGCAGGGAGTTTATTGAAACCATTGAATTCAGAATATGGTAAAGTAGCTCCCGGGTGGGGAACTACTCCTTTGATGGGTCTCGCAATGGCTCTATTTGCGATATTCCTATCTATTATTTTGGAGATTTATAATTCTTCCATTTTACTGGATGGAATTGCAATGAATTAGATTGATAAGAACCATTAACTAGCTTTTTCAATACAAAGTGAAGCCTTTAGGTTTCTGATTTTTATCCCATTCTATTTTGGTAGTTCGACCGTGGAATTTCTTTGTTTCTGTATTTCCGGAATATGAGTGTGTGACTTGGTATAATTGATCCTATGGATAGGACAGAGAATGGGGCTGTCATCTTGATAGAGATGGTTTTACTTCGTCGGATATTCATTCTAGTATCTGGAGCACGGAATATATGAAATAGATTACTAAAGTATTAGAACTATGATTCATACTTAATAGTCAGACCTCGTGTCCGGACTTCAAAAAATTTTTTAAAAGAGTTCGAAGTTCTAAATAGAAAAATTTGTATTCTTTCAAACTTTAGTTTATGCTTATTTTGATCAAAGGACAAAGGTTTCTTTGGATTTTTAGTCAGTATATCTATTCATTGAATAAGTGATGATCCAATGATTCTTACTCAGGGAATTTTGGAGCTTAGTTTGAAAAGGTTTTATTGAATCATCGTGGTTCTAGTATGAATCTGAGGTTTTAATCAATCCATAGGGTCTTAACAAGAGAATTCCTATCAATAATAAAGAAAACAGCAGTAAAGCCGCATTACAGATAAATAACACCAAAGATAATAGGTAAATAGAAGATTCAAGAGGCCTATAACGATCAAACGAATGAGCCGACTTGATTTTTTGGCATTATAACCACAAAGAAGAGCTTTCGGATTTTTATTCTTTCATATCTTCAGAAAAAATTGAATCATAGAATTAAAAAATTTCAAACTTTCTATTACACACATCCGTTAGAACTAGTATTTGGGCGTTTCTGTTTGAGCCGTACGAGATGAAATTTTCATATACGGTTCTCCGGGGGGGGTTTCCTTGATTTACCTATCTCAATAAAATCTATGATTGGTTCGAAGAACGTCTTGAGATTCAGGCAATTGCCGATGATATAACTAGTAAATATGTTCCTCCTCACGTCAACATATTTTATTGTCTCGGAGGAATTACGCTTACTTGTTTTTTAGTACAAGTAGCTACAGGGTTTGCTATGACTTTTTATTATCGTCCGACCGTTACAGAGGCTTTTGCTTCTGTTCAATATATAATGACTGAAGCTAATTTCGGTTGGTTAATCCGATCAATTCATCGATGGTCGGCAAGTATGATGGTCCTAATGATGATCCTGCACGTATTTCGTGTCTATCTCACCGGTGGCTTTAAAAAACCTCGCGAATTGACTTGGGTTACAGGTGTGGTTTTGGGTGTATTGACCGCATCTTTTGGTGTAACTGGTTATTCCTTACCTTGGGACCAAATTGGTTATTGGGCAGTAAAAATTGTAACAGGCGTACCAGATGCTATTCCTGTAATAGGCTCGCCCCTGGTAGAGTTATTACGCGGAAGTGCTAGTGTGGGACAATCCACTTTGACTCGCTTTTATAGTTTACACACTTTTGTATTACCTCTTCTTACTGCCGTATTTATGTTAATGCACTTCCCAATGATACGTAAGCAAGGTATTTCTGGTCCTTTATAAAGAATACATCCGATATTTGTAATCAATCATTTATCACTGGGTAGGAACAATAGTATTTCATTGCTACAAATATGGATTATTGAAAAGAATAAGACATGTATTGGGATATTTCTCTTCAACTCTACAAAAATTTATTATTTTTTTGACACTCATAGTTGAAGCGAATTTTCCGAAGATAAAATGGATTATGGGAGTGTGTGACTTGAACTATTGATCGGGCCTTGCAGATATATGCCCTTATCTATCTGCCACATTTGAATTCACAACAAAACAATGTGTCTTTGTTCCAACCACCGCGTAAGCCCCATACAGAAGATAGGCCGGTTCGTTTGAAGAGAATCTTTTCTATGATCAGACCCGATCATGTCGTGTATGATATGAATAGGCTCCGTAAGATCCAGTAGAATAAGTGATTGGCATAATCCAGATTATGTTTTATATATTTCACTTACTAAATAGTATTGAAATGTATTCATTTCCTCTGCATTGACTCGATTTATGATACTATCGGAGTGAAACAAGGGATCTAAAGAAGAACAGAGGCTAGACTATATTAGTAACAAGTAAATTCTTTGCTTTGTATGTAAAAAGTCTCGATATTTTATTTTAGGGGATAAAGGCCAATTGCAAGATCTGAGACGACCCATAAAGCATTTGATCATGATCAATTTTGTAAGCCTACTTGGGTATTGAGCATTTATCTGTAAGAACTGAATTCCTTGCAATGGGTAGTTGTTGCAACTGCGAAAAAGGGAATCCTTTTTATTACATAGAATCATTCATATATGTGTGGATAATATATTGATTGTTTTTATATGTATCCATTTGATTTTTATATGTATCCATTTGATTCGTGCTCGAGCTGGATGATGAAAAATTATCATGTCCAGTTCTTTCGGGGGATGGATCTAGAATAATTCACCTATCCTAATAACAAAAAAACCTGACTTGAACGATCCTGTGTTAAGAGCTAAATTGGCTAAGGGGATGGGTCATAATTATTACGGAGAGCCCGCATGGCCAAACGATCTTTTATATATTTTTCCAGTAGTAATTTTAGGTACTATTGCATGTAACGTAGGCTTAGCGGTTCTAGAACCATCAATGATTGGTGAACCCGCAGATCCATTTGCAACTCCTTTGGAAATATTGCCTGAATGGTATTTCTTTCCCGTATTTCAAATACTTCGTACAGTGCCAAATAAGTTATTGGGTGTTCTTTTAATGGTTTCAGTACCTGCGGGATTAATAACAGTACCTTTTTTGGAGAATGTTAATAAATTCCAAAATCCATTTCGTCGTCCCGTAGCGACAACCGTCTTTTTGATTGGTACTGCAGTAGCCCTTTGGTTGGGTATTGGAGCAACACTACCTATTGAAAAGTCCTTAACTTTAGGTCTTTTTTAAATTGATTCGATTGTGAAATAAAAAATAGATTACGACATGTGTATCTAGGGAATAGTCGCTTCAAAGTGAATTTTCCCTAGATACATCTATTCAATTTAATTTATTCAATTTAATTTTAGACCTATTCCGAATATATGGATTGGGCTAAAGATTCAAAACTAATTTTTATCTGTTTAGACAAAACTTTAGAAAAATAAATAAATAACCCCAAACACTTTATTCGAAATGCTTTTATCTTTCTAGAATGTTCAATATATGTTTTACATCTTCTATGCGAAAATGTTTAATTTTCATAAGATCTTCTTGACTGTTATTCAAAAGGTCCACTAATGTATGTATATTGGACCTTTTGAGGCAATTATAGACCCTGGGGAGCAATTCTGATTGGTCAATAAAAATATATTTAAATGCGATTTCTTTTTTATTTTTTCTTTGTTTAGCCAATCTACCATGAAAAGTAAAAAGGGGTAAAGTAACTTTATGTTGATTGTTTTCTAAATGTAAGTTTTCTTCTTCTGCATGTAAAAAAGGAATAAATAAATCAATCAAATTCCGGGAGGCTTCATGAAGTGCTTCTTTAGGAGTTAAACTTCCATTTGTCCATATTTCGAGAAAAAGTATCTCTTGTTTTTCATTCCCATTCACATAAGAATGAATACTATGATTCGCATTTCGAACAGGCATGAATACAGCATCTATAGGATAACTTCCGTCTTGAAAGTTATTTGGCGTTTTTATACGATATCCGCGATTCCTCTCGATTTGTAATTCAATACACAAATTAATTGGTTCTGTTAGGTTAGCTATATGCTGTGTATTATCAACGATTTCCACAGAAGGTGGTAAGATAATGTCTTGAGCAGTTACATATCCAGGACCCTTCACACAAATAGACGCGTTACAAGTTCCATACAGATTACTTCTCAATACAATTTCTTTCAAATTCATTAAAATTTCATGTACGGATTCTTGAATACCTACTATGGTAGAATATTCATGTGGTATTTTCTCAGATTTTGCGCGTGTGATACATGTTCCTTCTATTTCTCCGAGCAAAGCTCTTCGCATCGCAATGCCTATTGTATCGGCTTGACCTTTCATAAGTGGGGCCAGAATAAAGCGTCCATAATAAAGACGCTTACTGTCTGCTCTTGATTCAACACACTTCCACTGTAGTGTCCGAGTAGATACTGTTACTTTCTCTCGAACCATAGTATATTATTTGATCAAATCATTGAATTATTTATTTCTCTTGAAATCTCTTCAATGTTTATTTTATTTTTACACACGTCTTTTTTTAGGGGGCCTACAGCCATTATGTGGCATAGGGGTTACATCGCGTATGAAACTTAATAGTATACCACTTCTACGAATAGCTCTTAATGCCGCATCTCTTCCGAGACCCGGGCCTTTTATCATGACTTCTGCTCGTTGCATACCTTGATCCACTACGGTCCGAATGGCATTTCCTGCTGCGGTTTGAGCGGCAAATGGTGTACCTCTTCTTGTACCCTTGAATCCACAAGCTCCGGCGGAGGACCAAGAAATTACTCGACCCCGTACATCTGTAACCGTCACAATGGTATTGTTAAAACTTGCTTGAACATGAATAACTCCCTTGGGTATTCTGCGCGCATTCTTACGTGAACCAATACGTCTATTTCTACGTGAACCAATTTTTGGTATAGGTTTTGCCATATTTTATCATCTCATAAATATAAGTCAGAGATATATGGATATATCCATTTCATGTCAAAACAGATCCTTATATATTTTTTTTTACTTATTTATTTGTACATCCGGTCCTTTAGATTTCGAGAGTCTTTTTTCTTTTAAAAAGATTATCCTTGTCTTTGTTTATGTCTCGGGTTGAAACAAATTACTATAATTCGTCCCCGCCTACGGATCAATCGACATTTTTCACAAATTTTACGAACAGAGGCCCTTATTTTCATATTTGTACTTCCTTTTCTTAATTCAGAATTTACTTATTGGAAGAAAATAAGTTTCTTGAAATTTTTAACTTCGAATTGTATCCCCACGAAAGAATGTTGAAATTGAAAAAAAAATCACCTAATCATTCGAATCTTTACTTTTGAGTCTATAAATTATATATCCTTTGGTTGAATCATAAGGACTTAACTCAATTTTTATTATATTTCCTGGTAGTCTACGTATAAAACTACGCCCAATCCTTTACTAAAAAACCCAGAATTATCTTTTCATTATCTAAACGAGCCCGTAAGATACATACCATTGGTAAGTTGTTCCGTAATTAAACCCTCATGAATCCATTTTTGTTGTTTCGTTTCATTCTAGGTAAAATCCCTTTGACGTATCAACTAATGTAAGAGGGGTAATACTATAAACTTGTCATTTCTCTTTTTTCACAAATATGAAAGTTCCGCGTATAATTCGGCTATCAGAAAGATTACCATATATAACACAAAATTTCGCCGCCTATTCCTTCTATTCGAGCCTTTCGGTCTGTCATTATACCTCGAGAAGTAGAAAGAATTACAATTCCCATCCCACCTAAAATTCTAGGAATTCGTTGATAGTTCGAATATATTCGTAGACCGGGCCGGCTGATCCGTTTTAAATTTAAAGCAGTTCTATATGGTCCTTTCCTATTTCTTCTATGTCGTAGGGTTAAAACCAAAAAATATTTATTGCTTTCCTGATGTTTTCTCACGTTTTCAATAAAACCTTCTTGTAAAAGGATTTTAACAATATTTTCAGTGATGTTAGTAGATGGTATTCGAACTGTTCTTTTTTTAGTCATGTCAGCATTTCGTATAGAGGTCATTATGTCAGCAATAGTGTCTTTACTCATGATAAACTAAGATTTTTGTTGCCCCCGAATTTTGATATAATCAACATGCTCTTTTTATTTTTTCTTTATTTCTGAATTATAAAATATTTATTAATTTTAAAAGTTAATTTTAAAAGGTATATACATGATAGATAAACAATCTACTAATAAATCAGTCTTATTCAAATACTATATTACGGTCTTACCTTATAATACCTCAGGTGCTAATGAAACTATTTTAGTAAAATTTAACTGTCTTAATTCCCGGGCGATCGCGCCAAAGATTCGGGTTCCTTTTGGATTTTTTTCTTGATCAATAACAACTGCAGCATTGTCATCATATCGTATTATCATACCGTTGTCGCGTTTGAGTTCTTTACAAGTACGTACAATTACCGCTCGAATCACTTCTGATCTTTCTAGAGGTGTGTTTGGTACTGCTTCCTTGATTACAGCAACAATAACATCACCAATATGAGCATATCGTCTATTACTAGCTCCTATGATTCGAATACACATCAATTCTCGGGCCCCGCTGTTATCCGCTACATTCAAATGGGTTTGAGGTTGAATCATATCATTTTTTTTTTATCGGTTTTTTCTTTTTAAATGCCAAGGTCTAAATAAAAAAAAAGAAATATTATTTGTTCAAAACAAAAAAAGAAACCTTCATTTTTTTCTCATCCAAAAAACCCCTTTTCCTTTGTTTCTACATTCCTATCCCGAAAGAATGAATTGAGTTCGTATAGGCATTTTAGATGCCGCTATTGAAATAGCCCTTCGAGCTATATTTTCTGCTACTCCACTCATTTCATAAAGTATTCTACCGGGTTTAACGACAGCTACCCAATATTCGGGAGATCCTTTCCCCGAACCCATACGTGTTTCTGTAGGTCTTACTGTAACTGGTTTGTCTGGAAATATGCGTACCCATATTTTTCCACCGCGACGGGCATTTCGTGTCATCGCGCGCCGCCCTGCTTCTATTTGTCTAGATGTAATCCAAGCGGGTTCAAGCGCTTGAAGAGCATATCTACCGAAGCAAATACGATTACCTCGATAAGATATTCCTTTCATCCTCCCTCTATGTTGTTTACGGAATCTGGTTCTTTTGGGGTTATAGTTGATGGTTGGTTATCAATTCCATCCATCTCTACTACAGAACCGGACATGAGAGTTTCTTCTCATCCAGCTCCTCGCGAATTAAACGATTAAAAAATAATATACACGGTGAATAATATACGGAATCGTGGGATTATTTTAAATTTAATCTATTCATCTAATAGATTAATAATTCTAAATCTATTCTATTTATAGATAATGTTGTTTTGGTGTAACGTTATAATCTTTATTTTCTTTTGCCTTTTATTATTCTATTGAATCGACTAAAATTTTATTTAGAAAAAAAAAATTCGCGGGCGAATATTTACTCTTTCAACATTCAGTTGTAAGATTAGTCTATCACATGATCTCTCAGAATAAACGAATAGGTTTCTGGTTCGTTCCGCCATCCTACCCAATGAATCATTAGGATTCGCTTTCAATAGAATCTTATGCATTCACAGGTTCTGTCGTTCCCACCACTTCTCGATTAATGGTTAGGTCTGAATTCTACAACGGAGCCCCTAAGGAAATTTTGAGTCAACCTTCTCAGTCTTTATTGGCTCGGGGCTCTTGATTTTTTGTTCTATGCATGGATTTGTCTAATTATGGATTAATCAGTATTGATGCTTTATTACATTCCCTTTATATGAGATGACTCATAGACCTTACATATTGGAATTTTATATCATTGATATTCTTTTTCTATCTTTCTCTCACCCTTCCATATTATCTGTATACTTTTATTGCTTTACAACTCAATAATTTGATTGGTTTTTCTTTTTTGGTTATGC